AAAATATAATTTTTTAGGAGGAAGAGATATAATGAAATTCTTGATTGGATCTTCTCATAGTAACTATCTATTTTAGTTGATTGATGGATCCAATCACCATTTTTATTTTAATAAATTTAATTAAAAATTAAAAAAAAAAGAGTGCTTTTATTCGAATTCGAAACGCCTCGTGATCTTCAACCAATTATGTGCTTCAATATAATTACCTGGAGTAAGCGCTATAGCTTGTTTCCAATACTCAGCAGCTTGATCGAACCAAGCCTCCGCAATTTCAGAATCACCCTGTAGAATGGCCTGTTCTCCCCGGTCGGAATAGGTGGTTAAATTCCTTCCCTTAGAACCGTACTTGAGAGTTTCCTGCCTCATACGGCTCAGCAATCGACTCTTTTCTTTTTGTGTCCCTTTTAATCTACCCTATGCTAACTGAATTAGATTTTTCATAAACCTATCCTAGTTTTCTTGGGTTAACCAGACGAAGTTAAGTTAATTACATAAGTTTCAAACTCTAATTTTGATCAATAATCAGTTTTATCTTTTCTCCTACCTTCATAAGAATTAACTCCCCCTATATCGTTAGGATTTTCTGAAAGGTAACTATCTCGGTTTCATCTCATAATATGAAATTCATATAGAATTTTTGAAAAAGACTTTCCTCCGTAAGAAAAAAGAACTTACTATCTTTGGGATCTGATGCTACACCGCTGCTCAATACTTTAGTAGATCTACTCTATTACATAAGTAGATTCCTAACTTTATATCTCATATTATGACATAAGTAAGCAGTTCTTAACTGTATCGATCTAATAACTTGCTAATTGATCTTTACGGTGCTTTCTCTATCAATTCGATCCTTTATCCATAGAGTATATAGGCGTACTTATTCATTTATATTTGAAGTCTTTTTCCTTGCTACAGCTGATAAAAATCGTTGCTTTGGACGATACATATGTAGAAAGCCTATTTTATTCTAGTATTTACTAGCCTTTATCTTTTCTCTATAATGGAGATAGTCGCACGTAATGACAGATCACGGCCATATTATTAAAAGCTTGTGGTAAGAATGGGTTTCGTTCTAGTGCCCGGAAATAATATTCCAAAGCCTTCGTATGCTCTCCGTTGCTTGTGTGTATAAGGCCTATATTATAGAGTATATAACTTCGATCATAGGGATCAATTTCTGGTCGCGTAGCTTCATAATAATTCTGTAAAGCTTCCGCATAATTTCCTTCGGATTGAGCCGACATCCGTTACGGCCGTTCATTCTATTCAAAGAATCTCCGTTCCAGAACCGTACATGAGATTTTTATCTCATACGGCTCCTCCCCTCTGTGCATAGTACTAAGGGACATAATCTCTGGAATCAAGATTTCACTATTCTCATTTATGAACTGATGGGGGCTAGTATTTTTACAAGAAATTTCTAGCCAGCCTTCCCGAAAGAGGTCTTTTCTTAACACCAATTGTATTAGTGCTAGATGAAAATAGTCACTCCAACAATTTCTTTGTTCACAACGCCTTCTATTTCCAGGAATCAGTCACTTCAACAATCTTTGATGGTTATATGGGTATCCAAAGTACAAACGAGATGGATGTTTGTTGTCCCAACCATTCATTCTTATTAGTCCCAATACCGAGAAGGGGAAGGGGTGATTTATAATATAACAAAGTTTTCGTGTTGTTGATTCCGTAGAGTAGTGCTTCTTCCTCTATGCCGCCCATTGGTACTAGTGGCGTAGTATTGACCCGCAATCCAGAACCCATAGGTGTAACCTTTCGCTCAATACTAAAATCGATAATTAAAGCATCTGAAGCCGTATCTATCAATCGAGGATACACGACAGAAGGAATTGTTCTATCTTTAAACTTCACCTTCACCAAGCGTTGGTTTAAAAAAAAAATTTTTGTTTCTTTCTATCCCGAACCACGCTTCTCTCTCTCAGATTAAGGTCTAAAAAAGCAAGAAAAAAAAAATCAAATCGCACCATCTCTGTAATAGGTAAATGCCTTTTTTTCCCCTGCAGTTGTCGGAATTATTCGTAATAAGATATTGGCTACAATTGAAGAAGTCTTATCAATAAAATTTCCATTTATCCGGGATCTAGGCATAATTAACAATCCATTCTATAAATTCTTCTCATTTTCCCAAAGGAAAATTATCCGAATTGTACAGTAGTACGAAATATCATAAAAATAGACTAATTCTAAAAAAAGATGTGGATATTCCGCTCAAATTGTGCCCAAGGGGGGATGATGAAATATTTGAATGAGATTGGATTTCCTACAAATTAAGTAGTATACTGATAAACAGAACTATTACGATTTTCTCTAAGTTGACTAACCAAGGACTTTATTTGACTATAGATTCTGGTAACTCGAAAAGTTTTGATTTGGTTATAATCAAAAGAGGAAAAATAAAGAATGGAATAAGAATTCCATGATAAAATGATAAAATAGAGGAGAGTAACCATACTCTTTTGTTTGCATAATGCGTATGCGTCATACAATTGAAATATAAAAATCCATTACGTAAATTGGTGTTGAGAAATATGAAATTTGAAAGGAATCTTTTAGTCCTATGTAACCAGTAATGGGTCCTACCCGTACTGGAATAAATAATATGAATGACTCGCTATTCACTTCACTCGGTTTCTGGTCAATAATAAGATTATGATTATGTAGGAGAGATGGCCGAGTGGTTCAAGGCGTAGCATTGGAACTGCTATGTAGGCTTTTGTTTACCGAGGGTTCGAATCCCTCTCTTTCCGTTTCTATCGAGTCATCAACGTTACTGATCACAATGTATCAAATCAAATTCAAATAACAATTGATAGCATTATTCCAACAGTAAGTAAGAACTTTATTTGATTTGATAGAGATTCTCTATTCCTAATTACATTACTGTGGTACGTAAAATATAAATATGGGAAAAGCAAAAAAAAAAAATCCTACTGCCGATCCATTTGTAATACGTGAATAAGAAAAAAAATGTGGATCAAGGCTCTTAAATCTATTTACTTCGACAAAAAAAGGGTATGGTATAAAGTCAAATTGTCTGAACCTTTCTTGTTATTTTCATTAGGTTCAAGTCTGACGGGAATAATATTCTACGACTAACAACTCATTTATTTTCAAACCAATCCACTTACTATCTATTATTTGATTTACTAATCCTTCATATTGGAATAAGTCAATAGTCAAATGTTTTGGCAATTCCTCCCGGAGCGATGAAGCAATATAATTTTGAATCAGAGATTTCGATCTTTGTTTATCCTTCGTAGTAATAATATCTCGAGGTTTGCAACGATAACTTGGTATATCTACTAGACGACCATTAACTAAAATATGTCTATGGTTAACTAATTGTCTGGCTCCAGGAATGGTTGAAGCCATACCTAATCGAAAAAGGATGTTATCCAAACGCATCTCAAGTAGCTGTAGTAAAACCTGACCTGTTGACCCTTTGGCTTTTCCAGCGATATGCACATATCTAAGTAATTGTCGTTCTGTCAGACCATAATGAAAACGCAATTTCTGTTTTTCTTCTAGACGAATACGATATTGCGATTTTTTCCCAGAACGCAATTGGTTTTTAAGATCACTTCCAGATCTGGGCCTTTTACTAGTTAATCCTGGTAAAGCCCCCAGACGGCGTATTTTTTTGAAACGAGGCCCTCGGTAACGAGACATAAAACTCCTTTTTTTATTGAAAAATTTAAAGAAAAATCTAAATTAAGACTGAACTAAAGGATAAACAAAGCAAGGCTAAATCTACTGAAGTATACAATACTAAAGTAGAATGAAAATAGAATGAAATGCATTGTATCAATATCTATATTTTTTTGTATATGATAGTAAGGAAGTTAAGTCTCTGTTTTATGATTTGTTCTGTATAGATCTAATTGCTACATTCCAATCTATTTTTTATTCATAGTTGCAAGTTAACACGACATAATAGATCAGCGACCGATATTTGAAGAAAGGGGGGAGAAGATATTATCAATCATGAAAAAATAGATAGATAAAAGCCGGCTATCGGAATCGAACCGATGACCATCGCATTACAAATGCGATGCTCTAACCTCTGAGCTAAGCGGGCTCACATAGCAGAAATAGAAATAGTGAATAGGGAGTCCGGAAACTACCAGATTTAATATATTAGCTATTAATTTATTTTAATTAATATTTTTTTTTTATTCATAATATTAATAATTACTTAATAATAATACTTAAAAATACATAATATTTCCATAATTATTACTTGATGTAAGAATATAATATCAAATTCAATTTGATATTATATTTTAGAATTTTAGAAAAGTCTAATTATTTCTTAGAACAGTTATACCAAATTATGCTAAATAATTATTAATTATCTCTAAATAAATAATATAATTAATTATATTATATTATATAATATATTAATGATAGTGAATCCATTCATAAGATAAGAATAAAGACATTATTATTATAAAGATATAATTAAAATTATAATTAAGACATTCCTTTGTTGTCATTCAGAGAAGATAGGGCGAAAAAAAAAAATAAGTAATTGAGTATCGATCCTTCCAGTATTACAAATTGCGCTTTTAAAGTCAAAATTAAGGGAGGAGAGATATAGAGGTGGGATATATCTATTCATATTGAATTGGAGGCGCATCAATGATAGAATCATGTCCGATTGGAACAAATAGGGTTCATTCAATACAATGGAAATGATAGAGAATGGAAAAAAAAAAAAATAGTGGCATACACTTTTAGATATAAGAATCATTATCTAATAAATTCAACGCAATGATTTGATTCCAAGATAAATAAAATAAATAAAAGAATTGAATAGAATTACAACTGGATCCTGTCGCAAAAGGGGATATGGCGAAATCGGTAGACGCTACGGACTTGATTAAATTGAGCCTTGGTATGGAAACCTGCTAAGTGATAACTTCCAAATTCAGAGAAACCCCGGAATTAAAAATGGGCAATCCTGAGCCAAATCTTGATTT